AAAATCCTAAAAATATTTCAAAATCTAGCCGAAGCATGAAAAACACAGAAAACCAAAAATATTTTTTTATTCTTCACGTCCTGGATTACGTCCTGGATCGTTAGATAGGAATCCAAAGATGAAAAGAGAAACAAAGAATATAACTACCGTATAAACAAATAGTTTTAGAGTAAGCATTACAAAATCTCCAAGATAATTAAATTAAAAAAAAAAAAATTAAAAACGACAGAGAAAGAGAATAGATTCTCTTATATTACACATTATGTTTCTTTTGATACTAAGTTTCTAAGAAATGAAGTGTTTTCGAGGAAATAGAAAAAATTCGGAAATTTATTTGTAGTAAGAGTCGACCCCTTTATTACTATTACCAAAAATTTTCTTTCATATCCCCACAATCTCGGTATTGGTGGTGGACTCAAATCTATCAAATCTAATAATAGTTAATAGGATTGGGATTTCTCAATGGAAAAACGTAAGAATCAGGAAATGATGAGATGGCCCAGATTTTTCTTGTCTATCAAAAAATTTCAATATTTGAATCAAGGATTCACATTGTAAGACTTATCTGATCTTATAAATTGTTAAAATGTTAGAATTCTTGTTTTCGAATAAAAATTAAATAATAATAAATTAAATTCTGAATTTTTTTAGGACATTATTAAAATTAAAGATCTCATCGAAAACTTACAGCAGCTTGCCAAACAAAAGCTAAGAGAAAAAAAAATAGAGGTATTACTGGCATAATATCTACAATTGGATTTAAAAAAGCGTAGGCTTCGGGTAATTTCGCCAAGAAAAAACTACTTGAATAAAAGGTAGAGTGAATACAAATACAGACCAAACTAAAGATATTAAGCATAACAAACATTTTGTTCTTTAAGAAAATTAATTATATTGTATTTTTGCTTTTTTATTTTATTTGTATTAGATATGTAATTTTATTTTTAGTATAATTTTTAATCAATTCTATATTCTAAAAATTCTAAATAGAAAAAATTATTTCGAATATTATTATAGATTCGAAATAATTTTTTCTATTTTATTATAGATATTAATTAATTATATAGTAATAAATTAGCAATACTCAAAAAAATGAATCAAATCAAATAAGGCCAGACCCCAAAAACCTTTATTTGATTTAAACTTATCCAGTTCAAAATATTTTCATTCTAAAAAAAAAAATAGAAGAAATCAAAACATACTTTCATACAATATCTTAATTGAATTCTATGTAATGATCAATAATTTCAGTTTAATTCAAATTCGACATCTACGCATATTAAAATTAAAATCCTAGCAACAATTTTTTATTCCATTTCTATAGATATTTTTGAACTGGAATTGACGAACAAAACAACCAATACTCATAATACAATACTCATAATAGTGTTTATTAGTGTCGAATCGAAAATGGGGCGTGGCCAAGCGGTAAGGCAACGGGTTTTGGTCCCGCTATTCGGAGGTTCGAATCCTTCCGTCCCAGACCATAATATCCAGTCATGATGGATATTCTATTTGAATACAAATTGTATATCAGAATAAACATTAACCCTTTATTAATTATTGTTTTTATTAATTATTGTTTTTATTGTAATCACTGTGGATAATTGCATAATAAAAATAAAATAGATTTATTATTATTATTTCATATTTCTATTTTTTTTTAGACTTCTTTAGAAATTAATTGTCCATTCATATAATTCATATAGATTGTCCATTCATATAATTCATATAGAAGGAAAACCTAGAAGTAGAAAGGATAGATTATTATTATCGATTGAATCAATGACTATTCACGATTTCATAATTGATAATTGAATCAATTACATACCAGATCCCAACTAAAGGAATGTTATGGTAAAACTTCGGTTAAAACGATGTGGTAAAAAGCAACGTGCGACTTGAAAGACATGATTAGATTAGCTGTGGATTCTTACATGCGTTTTTCTAGTATATAGTATATAGAAATCGGGGTGCTCCTGGCTCGACATTGTTTGTTCTGTTCCACTAGAACTCGTTGTTTGGGGGATGGGAGAGGGATTGATGATGTAAATAGTACATGATGGAGCTCGAGTTGATTCATTTATCAGGGGCAAGTATCTAAGGTTAGTGAAGATTAATTAGTTAGAACAACTTCGTAAGTATATATTTTTGAGAGAGAAATCGAAAGGATCCAATTCGAGCAAGGTTAACAAAAAGTAAAATTTGTTGGAATTGGTAAAACTAGTTCGATCAAAAGTGTATCTGCGGGAATCAATCTTGTATTTGTATGATTCTTTGAGAGAAAAAAATAAAATGGTATCTTGCTACCATTTTTGAAACGATTAAAGATCCCCGAAGTAATGTCTAAAACCAATGCTTCAAGCAAAAGCTAAAGGATCCTGGAACAAGTAAATACCATTTTCAAATTGTCTCAACAATTCTATAGAAGACAGGAAAGAAAAGAAAGGGGTAGAGACCGCTCGATAAATGAAATACCTAAGCTAAGGGGTTTTTTTTCTTTTGAGTTATTTGAAAGTTATTCAATTTGAGTTATGAGGTTGCGAATACGAGGAGTTCTTTTTATTTTAGAAAGAAAAAAAATACTTAAATCATAGTCTAATTGATTTGATGATTTTATTGATCTATTTAACATCATATAATTTTATACATAGACATTATTATTATTTTTTTTTGAATTTTCTCGAGCCGTACGAGGAGAAAACTTCTTATACGTTTATAGGGGGGGGGTATTGTTTATCTATATCTATCCCAATGAGCCATTTATCGAATCGTTGCAATTGATGTTCGATCCCGAAGAGAGGGAAGAGATCTTCGAAAAGTGGGTTTTTATGCTCCAATAAAGAATAAAACCTATTTTAATATTCCTGTTATTCTATAATTTCCTCGAACAGGGCGCTCAACCTACAGGAACTGTTCAGGATATTTCAAAAAAAAGGCAGGTGTTTTTATGGAACTTTCTCCTAATCAACAAAGGAAATTCAATTAATGAAATAAAAAAAAGAGGGTGTGGATGACTTGTATATAGATTTATAGAATTCTTTTCTCTTTTATATCCCCCCCCGTTGTCTTGTTCTATTGATACCTAAATTTTGATTTTTTTTCTTGTTGTTGACATAGAATACTGTTTTCTATAGCCACAAAAATTTATTTTTATTGATCTTCAAAATGAACATAACCCCCGAATGCGGTGATTTTTTTAGTAAATAAAAACGAGATAAAATATTTTAAATAGAATATTTATATGATATGATTTTTCATCGAATGACTATTCATCTATTGTATTTTCATGGAAATAGGGGAAAAAAAAAAGCTCTATGGAAAAATGGTGGTTCAATTCTATGGTGTTTAATAGGGAGTTAGAATACAGGTGTGGGTTAAGTAAATCAATGGATAGTTTTCGTCCTATTGAAAATACCAGTGTAAGTGTTGATTATTTAGTCGGTGTCAGGAACATCCGGAATTTCCTATCGGATAAAACTTTTTTAGTTAGGGATAGTAAAAGGAACAGTTATTCCATAACTTTTGATATTGAGAATCCAATTTTAGAGATTGACAATGATAATTCTTTTCTAAGTGAATCAGAAAGTTTTTTTTATATTTTTAAAAATTCTAGCTATCTGAATAATGTCTCTAAGAGTGATGATGATCATTCCATGTATGATACTAATTGGAATAATAACATTAATAGTTGGATTGAGAGTTATCTTCATTCTCGCATCTGTATTGATAGTTACATTTTAGGTGATAGTGACAAATACAATTACAATGACAGTTATTTTTATAGTTACATTTGTGGTAAGGGCAGAAATTGGAGTGAAAGCGAGAGTTCTAGTATAATAACTAGCACGAATGATACAAATGATAGTGATTTAACTAGAAGAGAAAGTTCTAATGATCTCGATGAAACTCAAAAATACAAGCATTTGTGGGTTGAATGCGAAAATTGTTATGGATTAAATTATAAAAAATTTTTTAAATCAAAAATGAATATTTGTGAACACTGTGGATATCATTTGAAAATGAGCAGTTCAGATAGAATCGAACTTTCGATTGATTCAGGTACTTGGAATCCTATGGATGAAGACATGGTCTCTCTGGATCCCATTGAATTTCATTCAGAAGAGGAACCTTATAAAGATCGTATTGATTCTTATCAAAGAAAGATAGGATTAACTGAGGCTGTTCAAACAGGCACAGGTCAACTAAATGGTATTCCTGTAGCAATTGGGATTATGGATTTTCACTTTATGGGGGGTAGTATGGGATCCGTAGTAGGTGAGAAAATCACGCGTTTGGTCGAATATGCTACCAATCAACTTTTACCTCTTATTCTAGTATGTGCGTCCGGAGGAGCACGTATGCAAGAAGGAAGTTTGAGCTTGATGCAAATGGCTAAAATATCTTCTGCTTTATATAATTATCAAACAAGTAAAAAGTTATTCTATGTATCGATCCTTACATCTCCTACTACTGGTGGGGTGACAGCGAGTTTTGGCATGTTGGGGGATATCATTATTGCTGAACCCAATGCTTACATTGCATTTGCTGGTAAACGAGTAATTGAACAAACGTTGAATAAGACAGTACCCGAAGGTTCACAAGCGTCTGAATATTTATTCCATAAGGGCTTATTTGATTCAATCGTACCACGTAATACTTTAAAGGAGGTTCTGAGTGAGTTATTTCAGCTCCATGCTTTCTTTCCTTTGACTCAAAATGAAAAATAAAGCATAGCCTAAAATTCGTTTTTTTTATTATTATTTATTATATTCTATACTCATTATATATATTCACTTAGCTATACGTAGTCTAATTTTTTTTTTTTCAAATATACTTAGTATAAGTATATATGAATTCTAGTGATTATAGACTATCTTTATAAGAATAAAAAATTTTTATTTTTAATATAACAATAACAATAAAAAAAAATACCAGGTACAAATATTTAATCGAGGTATCCATTCTATGATTAACTTACCCTCCATTTTTGTGCCTTTAGTGGGCCTAGTATTTCCGGCAATTGCAATGGTTTCTTTATTTCTTCATGTTCAAAAAAACAAGATTTTTTAGATACGTTGCGGGCAGTAGGGAAAATCTCATATATTTTTTAGCTCTGGAAGCAATTCCATATATTTTTTAGCTCTGGAAGCAATTCGATGAATTACTCCTAAAGGTTTACATCAAAATAGTGCTATGCTAGTTGATGAAAGTTACTTCGGAAACAAAGTAAAGTTAAATTCATTTTCATTTGCTTGGGTTATTTATTCTACCAATTCCAATAAAACAGAACTGGATCTAATATGAGTTGGCGATCAGAACGTATGTGGATAGAACTTATAACGGGGTCTCGAAAAACAAGTAATTTATTTTGGGCTTGTATCCTTTTTTTAGGTTCATTAGGGTTCTTATTGGTTGGAACTTCCAGTTATCTTGGTAGGAATTTGTTATCTTTATTTCCGTCTCAGCAAATTCTTTTTTTTCCACAAGGGATCGTGATGTCTTTCTATGGAATCGCGGGTCTCTTTTTTAGTTCTTATTTGTGGTGTACAATTTTGTGGAATGTAGGTAGTGGTTATGATAGATTCGATAGAAAAGAGGGAATAGTGTGTATTTTTCGTTGGGGATTTCCTGGAAAAAATCGTCGTATTTTTCTCCGATTCCTTATGAAAGATATTCAGTCCATCAGAATAGAAGTTAAAGAAGGTATTTATACTCGTCGTGTTCTTTATATCGAAATAATAGGACAGGGGGCCATTCCCTTGACTCGTATTGACGAGAATTTAACTCCACGAGAAATTGAACAAAAAGCTGCAGAATTGGCCTATTTCTTGCGTGTACCAATTGAAGTATTTTGAAAAAAAAAAATTTCTATTCTTTTTGCATAGAAGGGGCGTTCCTTGGTTTCGAAATCCGACTAACTAATATTCATTACGCGAAGTGCTCTTTCGTGGATTCATCAAAAGGGGTAATTGCTTCGAATTTTAACAATTGATATCTTTTGAAACAATCTTTTTTTGATTCATTCGAATTGGCAGTGGATTCTTTCGCTTTCTTATTCTATTTATGTAGTCTTTCTAAATTCAAGGACTAAATCCCGAATTGCAAATAAAAAAACGCGGGAATAGATTGACATATTTATATAATATACAGGCTCTATGACTTGTAATAGAACTTATGCTTGATAGAAATATTATTATCCGATAGAGTTGACGAATGAGGTGAAGCTGAGTTCATTAAAGACGAAAAATGGTAAAAAAGAAAGCATTAATTCCCCTTCTATATCTTACATCTATAGTCTTTTTGCCCTGGTGCATCTCTTTCACATTTAAGAAAAGTCTGGAATCTTGGGTTACTAATTGGTGGAATACTAGGCAATCCGAAAATTTCTTGAATACTATTCAAGAAAAGAGTATTCTAAAAAAATTCATAGAATTCGAGGAACTGTTTCTCTTGGATGAAATGCTAAAGGAATACCCGGAAACACGTCTACAAAACTTTCGTACCGCAATCTACAAAGAAACCATCCAATTAATCAAGACGCACAACGAAGATCGTATCCATACGATTTTTCACTTCTCGACAAATATAATCTGTTTCGTTATTCTAAGTGGTTATTCTATTCTAGGTAATCAAGAACTTATTATTCTTAATTCTTGGGTTCAAGAATTCCTATATAACTTAAGTGACACAATAAAAGCTTTTTCTATTCTTTTATTAACTGATTTATGTATAGGATTCCATTCGACCCATGGTTGGGAACTAATGATTGGTTCTGTCTATAAAGATTTTGGATTTGCTCAGAATGATCAAATTATATCTGGTCTTGTTTCCACTTTTCCAGTAATTTTAGATACAATTTTAAAATATTGGATTTTCCGTTTTTTAAATCGCGTATCTCCGTCACTTGTAGTGATTTATCATTCAATGAATGACTGAAAAAACGATCCACTCATCCAATTATAAAGTTTGTTATTTTGTACAAAAGCTAAACATTAAAAAATGGACTTATTCTTATTCCAGGAAAATTTTTTCAGTAAATAGCAGAATCTTGGATAGGGAACTATGCCAGTGACCTACCTAATTTTATTGTAGAAATTTTCAGGATCAACGATTGGACCATGCAAACTAGAAATGCCTTTTCTTGGATAAAGGAAGAGATTACTCGATCAATTTCCGTATCGCTCATGATATATATAATAACTCGAGCGCCCATTTCAAATGCATATCCCATTTTTGCACAGCAGGGTTATGAAAATCCGCGAGAAGCAACTGGCCGTATTGTATGTGCCAATTGCCATTTAGCTAATAAGCCCGTGGATATTGAGGTTCCACAAGCGGTACTTCCTGATACTGTATTTGAAGCGGTTGTTCGAATTCCTTATGATATGCAAGTGAAACAAGTTCTTGCTAATGGTAAAAAGGGGGCTTTGAATGTGGGGGCTGTTCTTATTCTACCGGAGGGTTTTGAATTGGCCCCCCCCGATCGTATTTCGCCTG